GCTAGCGTAGCTTAATACAAAGCATGACACTGAAGATGTTAAAATGGGCCCTGAAAAGCTCCGCATGCACAAAGGCATGGTCCCGACCTTACTATCAGCTCTAACCCGACTTACACATGCAAGTCTCCGCAGCCCTGTGAGTAAGCCCTTAATCCCCTGCCCGGGGACGAGGAGCAGGCATCAGGCACAGACCCATAGCCCAAGACGCCAGGCCAAGCCACACCCCCAAGGGAATTCAGCAGTGATAAATATTAAGCCATAAGTGAAAACTTGACTCAGTCAGGGCTAAGAGGGCCGGTAAAACTCGTGCCAGCCACCGCGGTTAAACGAGAGGCCCTAGTTGATAGTACAACGGCGTAAAGGGTGGTTAAGGATAGTAAAATAATAAAGTCGAATGGCCCTTTGGCTGTCATACGCTTCTAGGAGTCCGAAGCCCAACATACGAAAGTAGCTTTACGAAAGCCCACCTGACCCCACGAAAACTGAGGAACAAACTGGGATTAGATACCCCACTATGCTCAGTTATAAACCAAGACGTCCAGCTACAATCAGGCGTCCGCCCGGGTACTACGAGCATCAGCTTGAAACCCAAAGGACCTGACGGTGCCTCAGACCCCCCTAGAGGAGCCTGTTCTAGAACCGATAACCCCCGTTAAACCTCACCGCTTCTAGCTATCCCAGCCTATATACCGCCGTCGTCAGCTTACCCTGTGAAGGCAATAAAAGTAAGCAAAATGGGCACAACCCAGAACGTCAGGTCGAGGTGTAGCGAACGGAGCGGGAAGAAATGGGCTACATTTTCTATTGCAGAACACTACGGACATGCAACATGAAATAGTGCTTGAAGGAGGATTTAGTAGTAAAAAGGAAGCAGCGTGTCCTTTTGAACCCGGCTCTGAGACGCGTACACACCGCCCGTCACTCTCCCCTGTCAAAATGCAATAAACTTACCTAACACCAATGCTCTGACAAGGGGAGGCAAGTCGTAACATGGTAAGTGTACCGGAAGGTGCACTTGGATAAAATTCAGGGCGTGGCTGAGCTAGTTAAGCATCTCACTTACACCGAGAAGACATCCATGCAAATTGGATCACCCTGAGCCAACCAGCTAGCTTAATCACCAGTATAATTCAACAATATTCATAACAAAACAAGACCCCACCCTACAAACTAAACCATTTTTTTACCTGAGTATGGGAGACAGAAAAGGTTCAACTAAAGCAATAGAAAAAGTACCGCAAGGGAAAGCTGAAAGAGAAATGAAATAACCCATATAAGCGCTAAAAAACAAAGACTAAACCTTGTACCTTTTGCATCATGATTTAGCCAGTACCCTCAAGCGAAGAGATCTTTAGTTTGACACCCCGAAACCAGGTGAGCTACCCCGAGAGACAGCCTATTTAATTTAGGGCGAACCCGTCTCTGTGGCAAAAGAGTGGGAAGAGCTCCGGGTAGAAGTGACAGACCTACCGAACCTGGTGATAGCTGGTTACCTAAGAAGTGAATAGAAGTTCAGCCTCGCACGCCCTTGATCAAGAAATACATCGTCAGGATATATGGAAATCTGCGAGAGTTAGTTAAAGGGGGTACAGCCCCTTTAACAAAGGATACAACCTTTACAGGAGGATAAAGATCATAATGAATAAAATATACTGTTCTAGTGGGCCTAAAAGCAGCCATCTAAGTAGAAAGCGTTAAAGCTCGGACAGACGGAAATTTATTATTCCGATAGAAAATCTTACTCCCCTAGCTATATTAGGCCAACCCATGCCCGCATGGGTGAGACTATGCTAAAATGAGTAACAAGAAGACTTGATCTTCTCCCGCCATAAGTGTAAACCAGATCGGACTAGCCGCTGGAACTTAACGAGCCCAACCAGAGAGGGCATTGTGAATAATAAAGAGCGCAAGAAAAACTCACAACTAATCAATCGTTAATCCCACACTGGCGTGGCATATTAAGGGAAAGACTAAAAGAAGGGGAAGGAACTCGGCAAACACAAGCCTCGCCTGTTTACCAAAAACATCGCCTCCTGCAGCATAAAGTATAGGAGGTCCAGCCTGCCCAGTGACTACGGGTTCAACGGCCGCGGTATATTGACCGTGCAAAGGTAGCGCAATCACTTGTCTTTTAAATAGAGACCTGTATGAATGGCTAGACGAGGGCTTAACTGTCTCCTCCCTCCAGTCAGTGAAATTGATCTATCCGTGCAGAAGCGGGTATAATTCTACAAGACGAGAAGACCCTTTGGAGCTTAAGGTACAAAGTTCAGCCATGTTAAGCAACTCCATAGAAAGCAAGAACTTAATGGCCATGAAATCTTACCTTCGGTTGGGGCGACCACGGAGGAAAAGCAAGCCTCCGAGTGGAATGGGCAAAAACCCCTAAAGCTAGAAGAGACATCTTAAAGCCGCAGAACATCTGACCAATAATGATCCGGTTAAAAACCGATCAGCGGACCAAGTTACCCTAGGGATAACAGCGCAATCCTCTCCCAGAGCCCATATCGACGAGGGGGTTTACGACCTCGATGTTGGATCAGGACATCCTGGTGGTGCAGCCGCTATTAAGGGTTCGTTTGTTCAACGATTAAAGTCCTACGTGATCTGAGTTCAGACCGGAGCAATCCAGGTCAGTTTCTATCTGTAACGCTACTTTTCCTAGTACGAAAGGATCGGAAAAGAGGGGCCCATACTTGACGCATGCCCCACCCCTAATTCATGAAAACAAATAAATAAAATAAGGGAGGGCCAAAACCCCTGCCGCCCAAGATAAGGGCATACTGGGGTGGCAGAGCATGGTAAATTGCGTAAGGCCTAAGCCCTTAAAACCAGAGGTTCAAATCCTCTCCCCAGTTCATGCTTAACACCTTGATGACTCACCTAATTAACCCACTAGCCTATATTGTCCCCGTTCTACTGGCCGTAGCATTCTTAACCTTACTTGAACGAAAGGTACTAGGGTATATGCAGCTACGAAAGGGACCTAATGTGGTTGGACCCTATGGTTTACTTCAACCTATCGCCGATGGGGTTAAACTATTTATTAAAGAGCCTGTTCGTCCATCTACATCATCCCCATTCTTATTTTTAGCAACCCCTATCCTCGCACTAACCCTTGCCCTCACCCTTTGAGCACCCATCCCCATACCTCACCCGGTCATCAACCTTAACTTAGGTGTTCTATTTATTCTAGCGTTATCGAGCCTTGCGGTATATTCTATTCTCGGCTCAGGGTGAGCATCAAATTCAAAATACGCACTCATCGGAGCCCTACGGGCAGTTGCCCAAACGATTTCATACGAGGTAAGCCTCGGACTTATCCTCCTCTCAGTAATTATCTTTTCTGGCGGCTATACCCTGCAAACATTTAATACCGCCCAAGAAAGCGTATGACTACTCATCCCTGCATGGCCACTGGCCGCAATGTGATACATCTCCACTCTTGCGGAAACTAATCGTGCGCCCTTTGACCTAACAGAGGGTGAGTCAGAACTTGTCTCAGGCTTTAATGTAGAGTATGCAGGGGGCCCCTTTGCCTTATTTTTCCTCGCAGAATACGCCAACATTTTATTAATAAATACCCTCTCAGCTGTGCTCTTTTTGGGAACATCCTATTTTCCAGCCATACCTGAACTCGCCACAGTCGGCCTAATAATTAAAGCCGCACTTTTATCTGTAATGTTTCTATGGGTCCGGGCCTCTTACCCACGCTTCCGATACGACCAGCTCATACACTTGGTCTGAAAAAACTTCCTTCCCCTAACACTAGCCCTTGTATTGTGACATGTATCGCTTCCAATTGCACTAGCGGGCCTTCCCCCACAATTATAACTCAGGAACTGTGCCCGAATGCCTAGGGACCACTTTGATAGAGTGACTTACAGGGGTTAAAATCCCCTCAGTTCTTAGAAAGAAGGGGGTCGAACCCATGCCCAAGAGATCAAAACTCTTAGTGCTTCCTCTACACCACTTTCTATGATGGGGTCAGCTAAATAAGCTTTCGGGCCCATACCCCGAACATGACGGTTAGAATCCCTCCTCCATCAATGAATCCTTATGTTTTAGCCACACTTTTATCCAGCCTTGGCCTAGGGACTACCCTCACCTTTGCCAGCTCCCATTGATTATTAGCCTGAATAGGACTAGAAATTAATACCCTGGCAATTGTTCCCTTAATGGCACAACACCATCACCCCCGTGCAGTCGAAGCTACCACAAAGTATTTTTTAACTCAAGCCACTGCAGCCGCCGTGATCCTCTTTGCAAGCACAACTAATGCGTGAATCACAGGGGAATGAAATATAACTAACATATCGGACCCAATCGCCACCACAATAATTCTCACTGCCCTGGCACTTAAAATCGGACTAGCACCAATACATTTCTGAATACCCGAAGTAATACAAGGATTAGACTTATTAACAGGGCTAATTCTATCCACCTGACAAAAACTTGCCCCGCTTGCCCTTATTATTCAGACAGCCCATACCTTCGACCCAATTTTACTTACAGCCCTTGGACTCATATCCACACTGGTTGGCGGCTGAGGCGGATTAAACCAAACCCAACTACGAAAAGTCTTAGCCTACTCCTCAATCGCCCACATAGGCTGAATGATTATTATTCTTCAGCATGCGCCCCAACTTACCCTCCTCGCATTGCTAACCTATATCTTAATAACATCTGCCGCGTTCCTAACACTAAAGCTTTCATATGCCACAAAAGTCAGTACCCTTGCAACCACATGATCAAAAAACCCGTTATTAACAGCAACGGCCGCCCTAGTGTTGCTGTCCTTAGGTGGTCTCCCCCCACTTACTGGGTTTATACCAAAATGAATAATTTTACAAGAGCTAGCAAAGCAAGGCCTCTCCCTTACTGCAACAGTTATAGCCCTTGCCGCCTTAATTAGTTTATACTTTTATTTACGATTATGCTACACTATAACTCTTACCATCTCCCCTAATACGGTTACTTCATCAACCCCTTGACGAACTCAAACAACCCAGGCCTCTATTCCCCTGGCCTTGTCAACCGTAATAGCCCTAGGCCTCTTGCCCATTACCCCAACTATTGTAACACTTGTTATTTAGGGGCTTAGGATAGCATTAGACCAAGAGCCTTCAAAGCTCTAAGCAGAAGTGAAAATCTTCTAGCCCCTGATAAGACCTACAAGAGTTTATCTTGCATCTTCTGAATGCAAATCAAATGTTTTTATTAAACTAAGGCCTTTCTAGATGGGAAGGCCTCGATCCTACAAACTCTTAGTTAACAGCTAAGCGCTCAAGCCAGCGAGCATCCATCTACTTTCCCGCCGTTTGCCGGGTAAGGCGGGAAAGCCCCGGCAGGGTATTAGTCTGCTTCTCTGGATTTGCAATCCAACGTGGTACTCCACCACGGGGCTTGATAGGAAAAGGACTTAAACCTTTGTCTTCGGGGCTACAACCCACCGCCTGGCACTCGGCTACCCTACCTGTGGCAATTACACGCTGATTCTTTTCTACAAACCACAAAGACATTGGTACCCTTTATTTAGTATTTGGTGCCTGAGCCGGAATAGTGGGAACCGCTTTGAGCCTCCTTATTCGAGCTGAATTAAGTCAACCTGGCTCACTTCTAGGTGATGACCAAATCTATAATGTTATTGTTACTGCTCACGCCTTCGTAATAATTTTCTTTATAGTCATGCCAATTCTCATTGGTGGGTTTGGAAACTGACTTGTTCCTCTGATGATCGGCGCACCTGACATGGCATTTCCACGAATAAATAACATAAGCTTCTGACTTTTACCCCCATCATTCCTATTGCTGTTAGCCTCTTCTGGGGTTGAGGCCGGAGCTGGAACAGGATGAACTGTCTACCCCCCACTTGCAGGCAATCTTGCCCACGCGGGAGCGTCAGTAGACCTTACAATTTTCTCTCTCCACCTGGCAGGTGTGTCATCAATTTTAGGGGCAGTAAATTTCATTACCACAATTATTAATATGAAACCCCCAGCAATCTCTCAATATCAGACGCCCCTTTTCGTATGGGCCGTGCTTGTTACTGCCGTTCTTCTACTCCTATCATTACCCGTCCTAGCTGCCGGAATTACTATACTTCTCACCGACCGTAACTTAAATACTACATTCTTTGATCCGGCGGGAGGAGGGGACCCTATTCTATATCAGCATTTATTCTGATTCTTTGGCCACCCGGAGGTTTATATTCTTATTTTACCCGGATTCGGAATTATTTCACACGTTGTAGCCTATTATGCAGGTAAAAAAGAACCATTCGGCTATATGGGAATAGTTTGAGCTATAATGGCTATTGGCCTCCTGGGGTTCATTGTCTGGGCCCATCACATGTTTACTGTCGGAATAGACGTAGATACCCGTGCCTACTTTACATCTGCAACGATAATTATTGCCATCCCGACCGGTGTGAAGGTATTTAGCTGACTTGCCACGCTCCATGGGGGCTCAATCAAATGAGAAACCCCCATGCTGTGAGCCCTAGGCTTTATCTTCCTCTTCACAGTTGGGGGATTAACAGGAATTGTTCTTGCCAATTCATCACTTGATATTGTTCTCCACGATACATATTATGTTGTTGCCCACTTCCATTATGTGTTATCAATGGGGGCTGTTTTTGCCATCATAGCAGCATTTGTTCATTGATTCCCATTATTCTCAGGGTACACCCTAAATGATACTTGAACAAAAATTCACTTTGCTGTAATATTCATTGGTGTAAACCTCACATTCTTCCCTCAACATTTCCTGGGCCTAGCAGGAATACCACGACGATACTCTGATTATCCAGATGCTTACGCTCTATGAAATACAGTATCATCCATTGGCTCACTCATCTCACTTGTGGCAGTAATTATGTTCTTATTCATTTTATGAGAAGCCTTTGCCGCCAAACGAGAAGTATCCTCAGTAGAGCTAACTATGACGAATGTAGAATGACTACACGGCTGCCCTCCACCATACCATACATTTGAGGAACCAGCATTTGTCCAAGTTCAATTAAACTAACGAGAAAGGGAGGAATTGAACCCCCATGTACTGGTTTCAAGCCAGTCACATAACCACTCTGTCACTTTCTTCTGGAGACATTAGTAAAATATGCATATTACATCACCTTGTCAAGATGAAATTACAGGTTAAACTCCTGTATGTCTTAAATTTAATGGCACACCCCACACAGTTAGGATTCCAAGACGCGGCATCACCCGTTATAGAAGAACTTCTTCATTTTCACGATCACGCCTTAATAATTGTATTCTTAATTAGCACAATAGTACTCTACATTATTGTCGCAATAGTTTCAACAAAACTTACCAATAAATACATCTTAGATTCTCAAGAAATTGAGATTGTGTGGACGGTTTTACCAGCAGTTATTTTAGTCCTAATTGCCCTTCCTTCACTTCGAATTTTATACCTCATAGATGAGGTTAATGACCCCCACTTAACAATTAAAGCTATAGGACACCAGTGATACTGAAGCTATGAATACACAGACTATGAGGACCTAGGATTCGATTCATACATAATTCCCACTCAAGATCTTACACCAGGGCAATTTCGACTTCTAGAAACAGATCACCGAATAGTAGTCCCAATAGAATCACCGATCCGTGTTCTAGTGTCCGCTGAAGACGTATTGCACTCATGAGCTATCCCATCTCTCGGTGTTAAAATAGACGCAGTACCCGGACGATTAAATCAAACTGCCTTTATTGCCTCACGACCGGGCGTATTTTACGGACAATGCTCTGAAATTTGTGGAGCTAACCACAGCTTTATGCCTATTGTAGTTGAAGCTGTCCCATTAAAACATTTTGAGAGCTGATCCACACTTATACTAGAAGACGCCTCACTAGAAAGCTAATTATTGGACAAAGCGTTGGCCTTTTAAGCCAAAGTTTGGTGCCTACCGACCACCTCTAGTGACATGCCTCAGCTCAACCCTGGCCCCTGATTTGCAATTCTAGTATTCTCATGATTCATTTTCCTCACCATTATCCCAACAAAAATCTTAAATCACTTAACACCTAATGAACCAGCTCCAATAAGTGAAGAAAAACATAAGACCGACTCCTGAAACTGACCATGATAACAAGCTTCTTTGACCAGTTTGCAAGCCCCTCTTTTCTAGGAATACCACTCATTGCTATTGCAATCGCACTTCCATGAGTATTATTCCCAACCCCATCATCCCGTTGGGTAAATAGTCGACTCACTACACTTCAAGCATGATTTATTAACCGCTTCACTAATCAACTGCTTATGCCTTTAAACTTAGGCGGGCATAAATGAGCCCTAATCCTGACCTCATTGATAGTATTCCTTATTACTATTAATATACTAGGCCTTTTACCATATACCTTTACTCCCACAACACAACTATCCTTAAATATGGGACTTGCTGTACCTCTATGACTTGCTACAGTCATTATTGGTATGCGAAACCAGCCAACAGTTGCTCTTGGTCATCTGCTACCCGAAGGAACCCCTATTCCTTTAATTCCTGTCTTAATTATTATCGAAACAATTAGTCTACTTATTCGACCACTAGCCCTAGGGGTCCGACTTACAGCCAACTTAACTGCAGGTCACCTTCTTATTCAACTTATTGCCACAGCTGTATTTGTTCTTCTACCTATAATACCAACCGTAGCAATCCTTACGGCCGCTGTCCTCTTCCTTTTAACACTTCTAGAAGTTGCAGTAGCAATAATCCAAGCCTACGTGTTTGTTCTACTTCTAAGCCTTTACCTACAGGAAAACGTTTAATGGCCCACCAAGCACATGCATATCACATGGTTGATCCTAGCCCATGACCACTAACCGGAGCCGTCGGTGCCTTACTAATGACATCCGGCCTAGCAATCTGGTTTCACTTCCACTCAGTAACACTAATAACCCTTGGGTTAATTCTGCTACTCCTTACAATGTTTCAATGATGACGTGATGTTATCCGAGAAGGGACCTTCCAAGGCCATCATACACCACCAGTACAGAAGGGGTTACGATATGGGATAATCCTATTTATTACCTCCGAAGTGTTCTTCTTCTTGGGCTTCTTTTGGGCCTTCTACCACTCAAGCTTGGCCCCAACACCCGAGCTAGGCGGATGCTGACCCCCTACAGGGATTACTACCTTAGACCCCTTTGAAGTACCTCTCCTTAATACAGCCGTATTATTAGCATCTGGAGTAACAGTTACATGGGCCCACCACAGTATTATAGAAGGTGAACGTAAACAAGCTATTCAATCTCTTGCACTTACAATTCTGCTGGGGTTCTATTTTACTGCCCTCCAAGCGATAGAATACTATGAAGCACCTTTCACAATTGCAGACGGAGTATACGGCTCAACATTCTTTGTAGCTACAGGATTCCACGGACTACATGTCATTATTGGCTCAACCTTTTTAGCCGTGTGTCTTCTCCGCCAAATTCAATACCACTTTACTTCCGAACATCACTTTGGCTTTGAAGCCGCTGCTTGATACTGACACTTTGTAGACGTAGTATGATTATTCCTATACGTATCAATCTACTGATGAGGCTCATATCTTTCTAGTATTAAAGTTTGTACAAGTGACTTCCAATCATTTAGTCTTGGTTAGACCCCAAGGAAAGATAATGAACTTAATTACAACTATTTTTATTATTGCTGTAGCCCTATCATCAGTCCTAGCAATTGTATCCTTTTGATTACCGCAAATGAACCCGGATACAGAAAAGCTCTCCCCTTACGAATGCGGATTTGACCCACTAGGATCAGCCCGATTACCATTTTCCCTACGATTCTTTTTAGTAGCAATCCTGTTCCTTTTATTTGATTTAGAAATTGCCCTTCTCCTCCCATTACCATGAGGGGATCAACTCCACAGCCCAACTGCAACATTCTTCTGGGCCACCACCGTCCTGATATTATTAACCCTTGGACTAATTTACGAATGGACTCAAGGGGGCCTAGAATGAGCAGAATGGAGGGTTAGTCTAAAGAAGACCTCTGATTTCGGCTCAGAAAATTGTGGTTTAAGTCCACGGCCCTCTTATGACACCAGTACACTTTAGCTTTACTTCAGCATTTATTTTAGGACTCATGGGCCTAGCATTCCACCGTACACATCTGCTCTCTGCACTTTTATGTTTAGAGGGGATAATACTATCCCTATTTATTGCACTAGCCCTATGAACACTACAATTTGAATCAACAAGCTTCTCTACCGCCCCTATACTGCTACTAGCTTTTTCCGCATGTGAAGCAAGTACGGGCCTTGCACTCTTAGTAGCCACAGCCCGGACCCACGGCACTGACCGCTTGCAAAACCTTAATCTTCTACAATGCTAAAAATTTTAATCCCTACAGTTATGATATTCCCAACAATTTGACTGACCTCCCCCAAATGGCTCTGGACAACTACTGCCACTCATGGTCTCTTAATCGCCCTTGCAAGCCTTACATGACTCAACTGAACCTCAGAAGCTGGGTGAGCCTCATCCAATGCCTACTTAGCCACAGACCCCTTATCAACCCCTCTTTTAGTCTTAACATGCTGACTCCTCCCCCTAATAATTCTGGCTAGCCAAAACCACATTAACCCTGAGCCCATTACGCGCCAACGCCTCTACATTACACTTCTCACTTCACTGCAGACTTTCTTAATCATGGCTTTCGGCGCCACAGAAATTATTATATTTTATATTATATTTGAAGCTACCCTCATCCCTACTCTTATTATCATTACCCGCTGAGGAAATCAAACCGAACGCCTCAACGCAGGTACCTATTTTTTATTTTACACATTAGCCGGGTCTTTGCCTCTCTTGGTAGCCCTCCTCCTCCTCCAACAATCCGCAGGGACTCTATCCCTATTAATTATTCAATACACCCCTCCAACATTGATAGACTCCTGAAGCCATAAGATCTGGTGGGCCAGCTGCTTAATTGCCTTTCTAGTAAAAATACCGCTCTATGGTATACATTTATGACTGCCAAAAGCACATGTAGAAGCCCCCGTTGCAGGATCTATGGTTCTAGCAGCGATTCTACTAAAACTTGGCGGGTATGGTATAATACGTATAATAATTATGCTAGACCCACTTTCTAAAGACTTAATCTACCCATTTATTATTCTAGCACTCTGAGGCATTATTATGACAGGATCCATCTGCCTACGGCAAACTGATCTTAAATCACTAATTGCTTACTCCTCTGTAAGTCACATAGGCCTTGTAGCAGGGGGAATTCTGATCCAGACTCCATGGGGGTTTACAGGGGCTATCATCCTTATAATTGCCCACGGTCTAGTCTCCTCAATACTGTTCTGCCTAGCTAATACAGCTTACGAACGAACCCATAGTCGAACTATAGTTCTCGCTCGAGGTTTGCAAGTGATCTTCCCCTTAACAGCAGTCTGATGATTTATTGCAAACTTAGCTAACCTGGCACTACCTCCCCTTCCTAACCTAATAGGTGAGCTTATGATCATTACAACTCTCTTCAGCTGATCCCCCTGAACTATTGCTCTTACCGGATTAGGTACATTAATTACTGCGGCCTACTCCCTCTATATATTCTTAATATCTCAACGTGGCCCAACACCATATCACATCATGAAACTTTCACCATTCCACACCCGAGAACATCTCCTAATAGCCCTTCACCTTATTCCGGTAATTCTTCTTGTAATAAAACCGGAACTTATGTGAGGGTGGTGTTACTAGTAAATATAGTTTAACCAAAATGTCAGATTGTGATTCTGAAGACAGGGGTTAAAACCCCCTTACTTACCAAGGAAGGACAGAAATCAATAAGTACTGCTAATACTTATGCCCCAAGGTTAAAATCCTTGGCTTCTTTACGCTTCTGAAGGATAACAGCCCATCCGTTGGTCTTAGGAACCAAAAACTCTTGGTGCAAATCCAAGCGGAAGCTATGACCTCAACAGCCCTAGTCATATCCTCCTCATTCCTTTTAATTGTTACAATCCTCATCCTACCTCTCCTCATAACATTAAACCCAAAACCTCAAAAACCTAATTGAGCAGACGCGTATGTGAAAACTGCCGTTAGTACAGCATTCTTCGTAAGTTTACTACCACTTATAACTTATCTGGCCCAGGGGGCAGAAAATATTACTACAAACTGACAATGAATAAATACACAAATATTTGACGCAAACATTAGCTTTAAGTTTGATTACTACTCCCTTATTTTTACCCCAATTGCCCTTTTTGTTACATGATCTATCTTAGAGTTTGCACTATGATATATACACTCTGACCCTAATATGAACCGATTCTTTAAATATTTGCTGCTATTCCTAGTAGCCATAATCATTCTTGTCACAGCTAATAATTTATTTCAACTATTTATTGGCTGAGAGGGAGTTGGTATTATATCTTTTCTACTCATTGGTTGATGACATGGGCGGGCAGACGCGAACACCGCAAGCCTTCAGGCAGTTATTTATAACCGCGTGGGGGATATCGGATTAATTCTAGCCATGGCCTGATTTGCCATAAACCTAAACTCTTGAGAAATGCAACAAGTCTTTGCGCTGTCAAAAAACTACGACATGACGATTCCACTAGTTGCACTCATCCTTGCAGCAGCGGGAAAGTCGGCCCAGTTTGGCCTACACCCATGACTTCCGTCCGCCATAGAGGGCCCGACGCCAGTCTCCGCACTACTCCACTCTAGCACTATAGTAGTTGCAGGAATTTTCTTGTTGATCCGCCTGCACCCATTAATAGAAAACAATGAATTGGCATTATCAGGCTGCTTATGTTTAGGAGCACTTACTACCCTATATACAGCCACTTGCGCACTCACCCAGAATGACATTAAGAAAATTGTCGCGTTCTCAACATCAAGTCAGCTCGGACTTATAATAGTTACGATTGGGCTAAACCAGCCACAATTAGCATTCCTTCATATTTGTACACACGCGTTCTTCAAGGCCATACTCTTCCTTTGCTCAGGCTCTATTATTCATAGCCTAAGTGATGAACAGGACATTCGAAAAATAGGTGGCCTCCATAAACTCTTACCCGTTACCTCAACCTGCCTTACAATCGGAAGCCTGGCACTAGCGGGCACCCCATTCCTCGCCGGGTTCTTCTCAAAAGACGCCATTATTGAAGCCCTTAACACTTCCTACCTTAACGCCTGAGCCCTTATCCTTACACTTATCGCCACATCTTTCACCGCAGTCTACAGCTTCCGAGTCGTCTACTTCGTAACCATAGGATCTCCACGATTTCTCCCACTCTCCCCTATTAATGAGGATAACCCACTTATGATTCGGCCCGTAAAACGACTTGCCTGAGGAAGCATTATTGCGGGACTTGTCATTACATGCAACTTCCTGCCTATAAAAACACCGGTTATAACTATGCCTACTACCCTAAAAGTGACAGCCCTAATGGTCGCCATCATCGGTCTTCTTGTAGCCATAGAACTTGCAGCCAAGACCAACAACCCCTACAAGACTACTTATAAAAACTCCCCCCACCACTTCTCAAATATATTAGGATACTTCCCTTCATTAATGCACCGACTTTCCCCAAAAGCTAGCCTAATCCTTGGACAGTCAACTGCTACTAAACTCGACCAAACCTGACTTGAAATCGCAGGCCCAAAATCAATTACTCTTACCCAAATAATACTAGCTCAAGCAGTAAGCAATATCTCACGTGGAACAATTAAGAAGTTTTTAACCATCTTCCTTCTAACAATAATTCTAGCAGTCACCCTAATTCTTGTTTAAACCGCTCGAAGTGCCCCACGACTCAGGCCCCGAGTTAACTCTAATACAACAAGCAAAGTCAAGAGTAATACCCAAGCACAAATAACTAATATTGTTCCCCCAAAAGAGTATATTATGGCCACACCCCCAACATCCCCTCGTAAAACAGAAAACTCTTTCAACTCATCAATAGCTGCCCAAGAACCCTCGTGTCATCCCCCTCAAAATAATCCACCTATCAGCATAACCCCTAAAAGATACACCAGTACATACCCTATCACCGAACGACTCCCTCAAGCTTCCGGAAAAGGCTCAGCAGCCAATGCTGCCGAGTAGGCAAACACCACAAGTATTCCCCCTAGATAAATTAAGAAAAGAACTAAAGACAAGAAGGGCCCCCCGCTACCGATCAATACCCCACACCCAACCCCAGCCGCCACCATCAAACCTAAGGCAGCAAAATAAGGCGTTGGATTGGACGCAACAGCAATCAATCCCATAATTAAAGCTATTAATAATAAAGACACAAAGTAAGTCATAGTTCCCGCTCAGACTTTAACCGAGACTAGTGACTTGAAGAACCACCGTTGTAATTCAACTACAGGAACAGTAATGGCAAGCCTACGAAAAACCCACCCGCTGATAAAAATCGCTAACGGTGCACTAGTTGACCTTCCAACACCGTCAAACATCTCGGCACTATGAAACTTTGGATCTCTTCTAGGATTATGCTTGATTACTCAAATCTTAACCGGGTTATTCCTAGCAATACATTACACCTCTGATATCTCAACCGCTTTTTCATCCGTCACCCACATTTGCCGGGACGTCAACTACGGTTGACTTATCCGAAATATACATGCCAACGGAGCATCCTTCTTCTTCATCTGCATTTATATGCACATTGCTCGTGGCCTTTATTACGGGTCCTATCTTTACAAAGAGACCTGAAACATTGGAGTTGTCCTACTTCTTTTAGTAATAATGACAGCCTTTGTGGGCTATGTACTTCCATGAGGTCAAATGTCCTTCTGGGGGGCCACCGTTATCACAAATCTCCTATCAGCAGTACCTTATATAGGGGACACCCTTGTCCAGTGAATTTGAGGGGGCTTTTCTGTAGATAACGCAACATTAACACGATTCTTCGCCTTCCACTTCCTATTTCCATTTGTCATCGCGGGGGCAACTGTCCTCCACTTACTATTTCTACACGAAACAGGGTCAAACAACCCTGCTGGATTAAACTCCGACGCAGACAAAATCTCTTTCCACCCTTACTTCTCCTATAAAGACCTCCTCGGCTTCGTCCTAATGCTATTGGCTCTTACATCCCTTACCTTATTCTCCCCCACCCTGCTGGGCGACCCAGAGAATTTTACCCCAGCAAACCCACTGGTGACCCCACCACACATTCAACCCGAGTGATACTTCTTATTTGCCTACGCCATTCTACGATCTATCCCAAATAAGCTCGGAGGAGTCCTGGCGCTATTATTCAGCATTCTAGTACTTTTAGTGGTCCCAATTTTACACACCTCAAAACAACGAGGACTAACTTTCCGACCAATCACCCAATTCTTATTCTGAACTTTGGTAGCTGATATGCTTATTCTGACATGAATTGGAGGCATACCTGTAGAACACCCATATATCATCATTGGTCAGGTTGCCTCAATCTTATACTTTGCATTATTCCTGCTCCTCGCCCCACTTGCCGGGTGAGCAGAGAATAAAGCATTAAAATGAGCTTGCCCTAGTAGCTTAGACTAAAAGCATCGGTCTTGTAATCCGAAGATCGAGGGTTAAACCCCTCCTGAGCGCCCAGAAAAAGGAGATTTTAACTCCCACCCCTGGCTCCCAAAGCCAGGATTCTAAAATTAAACTATTTTCTGATGGACCAATATGGTTACATAAATCTGTATAGCACCCCATCGGTGATACAAACGCATGTACTGACGTCTTATAATGAACCTGTATCATGCAGGTGATATATAACTATGTATTATCACCATGGATTTTTTTTAACCTAAAAGCAAGGACTAGCAATTAAGACGTACATAAACCAATAAATGCACTATACTAGGACTATATATGTATTATCACCATTCATCTATATTAACCTAAAAGCAAGTACTAACGTCTAAGACGTGCATAAGCATATTATTAAACTACACAAGTAATTTATCTAGACCCGGGTTATAGGTTATTCCCCTAAATATCGCACCCAACATTTCCTTGAACTCACTAACTAGGATTTACTGCGACAATCTCAATGCAGTAAGAGACCACCAACCTTGTCCTGTAAGGCATATTACCCATGATAGAATCAGGGACATATTATGGAGTCGGGTATTCTATTAATTATTCCTTGCATCTGATTCTCCTGTCAGGGGCATGGCATGTGTTATCCCCTCTACTAGAGGGTTCTTGCATCTGATTCTTGGTGTCATTACATACTCTTCACCAACCCCACATGCCGAGCATTCTTTTATATGCATAGGGTTCTCTTTTTTGGGAGCTTTTCACTCACATCTCAGAGTGCAGGCACAATTAACATCTCAAGGTGGTACATTTTCTTGTATTCGTAAATTAGGTTAATGATTAAAAGACATAACTTAAGAATTACATTATACTCTATCAAGTGCATAACTGATCTGTACTTCTTCAACTTACCCTGTTATAGATGCCCCTTCTTTCGGTTTTCACGCGACAAACCCCCTTACCCCCTACGCTCAGCAAATCCTGTTCTCCTTGTCAAACCCCGAAAGCAAGGAAGGTCCGAGAACGTCCAAACTAACAAGTTGAAATATGGGTTAGCCATCCGCATTATATATATATATATATGTCATTTAACCCTTAAAAGGTCCCCAAAAAAAAGCCTAAAAAATTCTATTGAGCCAGTGATTAAATTTTTCAATGCTAAAAAATCAAACATTTTTTT